AATGAAGTGCCTGATTAAAGGATTATCTTGATAGGATAAATTATATACATTTTAACTGTATCTTTATTAGCCCCCACCCGCTCCCTCTATTAAAGTAGACTAATTAAATAAAAGTATGCACTACATTTAATAGAATCAAACTATCTCCTTAGGCATCAAAAGCCTATATACCTCATATACTAAAATATAAATTTAAAGAAAAAGGTAAGCTAAATAAGCTATTGGGTTCATACCCCACTTATAAAGGTCTACCCCTTTTCTTTTTAATTTATAACAATTTAACTAACTTTTTATTCACTTTAATTTTGATATTAGGAAGAATTATCTCAATCTCATCTAACTCATGATTAGGAGCCTGAATAGGACTTGAAATTAACCTTTTATCATTCATTCCACTGTTAACCAACCTTAAAAATCTCACATCAACAGAATCATCAATCAAATATTTTATTGTTCAAGCTCTAGCTTCAACAACTTTATTATTTGTTGTCCTTCTTTTATCATTTAACCAAAAATATTCCTTCGAATACTATTCTTACCTAAACATCATTTTAAACTCCGCCCTATTAATAAAAATAGGAGCAGCTCCTTTTCATTCATGATTCCCAGAAGTTATAGAAGGATTATCCTGAATTATAAGATTCATCTTAATAACATGACAAAAAATTGCACCAATAATTCTGATTTCTTACTGCCTATTCCACAAATTTATTTATCTCGTAATTATTTTTAGAATTCTCGTCGGTTCAATCGGAGGACTTAATCAAACAAATTTACGAAGATTAATAGCCTACTCATCAATTAATCACCTAGGATGAATATTAAGAAGATTAATAATTTCATTAAATTTTTGAATAATTTATTTCTTATTCTATTCCATTCTATCCTTATCAATTATTAACATGTTTTATCAACTTAATATTTTTTATTTTAGACAAATTTTTTCAACCTTGAGAAATTTACCAATTTTAAAATTTTCACTATTTTGCAATTTTTTATCCCTTGGAGGATTACCCCCATTCACAGGATTCTTACCAAAATGACTTATTATTCAAAATCTCAGAATAACAAACATAGCCTTAGTCACAATAATAGTAATTTTAACTTTAATCACCCTATTTTTTTATATTCGATTAACCTATTCAGCCTTAATGATCAATTCTAGACAAATTAGATGAAATAAAATATGACACTCAAATATATCAAATCTATCAATTTTACTTAACTTTTTCTCACTATTTGGACTAATTATCATTATATTCCTTTACATAATCATATAACCTAAGTTCTGGAATTTACACTCACCTTTAAATTTGCAATTTAAAATCATTATTGAATACAGAACCTTATTTCATAAGGTTTTAAGTTAATTAAACTAATAGCCTTCAAAGCTATAAATATAGAAAATATCTTTAAACCTTAATGGTAAAAGAGATATTTATCCCATAAGTAAATTTACAATTTACCGCCTATTATCAGCCATTTTACCTAAACGCAAAAATGATTATTTTCAACTAACCATAAAGATATTGGTACTTTATACTTTTTATTTGGTATTTGAGCAGGACTAGTAGGAACAAGTCTAAGACTACTAATTCGTGCAGAATTAGGTCAACCTGGTTCATTAATTGGTGACGATCAAATTTACAACGTAATTGTAACAGCCCACGCATTCATCATAATTTTCTTCATAGTAATACCCGTCGTTATTGGTGGGTTCGGAAATTGATTAGTTCCTTTGATACTTGCAGCTCCTGACATAGCATTTCCTCGAATAAATAATATAAGATTTTGATTATTACCTCCTTCATTGACTCTTCTCCTGGCATCATCAATCGTCGAAAGAGGAGCAGGAACAGGTTGAACTGTCTACCCCCCCCTATCAGCCGGGATTGCTCACGCAGGAGCCTCAGTTGATTTAGCCATCTTCAGTTTACACTTAGCTGGTGTGTCATCAATTCTAGGAGCAGTAAATTTTATTACCACAGTAATTAATATACGTTTATCTTACATAACTTTAGACCGTATACCTTTATTCGTTTGATCAGTTGTTATTACTGCTGTACTACTTTTATTATCATTACCCGTACTAGCAGGAGCTATTACAATATTATTAACAGACCGAAATCTGAATACATCCTTCTTCGACCCTGCAGGAGGTGGTGATCCAATTTTATACCAACACTTATTTTGATTTTTTGGTCATCCAGAAGTTTACATTTTGATTTTGCCAGGATTTGGAATAATTAGACATATTATTGCTCAAGAAAGTGGTAAAAAGGAAACATTTGGAGCCCTAGGAATAATTTATGCTATGCTAGCTATTGGATTATTAGGATTTGTAGTTTGAGCTCATCACATATTTACTGTTGGTATAGACGTAGATACACGTGCATACTTCACCTCAGCTACAATAATTATCGCCGTTCCCACAGGTATTAAAGTTTTTAGATGATTAGCCACTCTGCACGGCTCACAATTCACTTACTCACCAGCCTTACTCTGAGCCCTAGGATTTGTATTTTTATTCACTGTAGGAGGATTAACTGGTGTAGTATTAGCCAACTCATCTATTGACATTATTCTCCATGATACTTACTACGTAGTTGCTCACTTTCATTATGTTCTTTCCATAGGAGCAGTATTTGCTATTATAGCAGGATTTGTTCATTGATATTCCCTATTCACAGGATTAACTCTTAATAACTTATGACTTAAAATTCAATTCGTAGTAATATTTATTGGGGTAAACTTAACATTTTTTCCACAACATTTCTTAGGTTTAAGAGGTATGCCTCGTCGTTATTCAGATTACCCAGATGCCTACACATCATGAAATATTGTCTCATCAATCGGATCCTTAATTTCTTTTGTTGGAGTACTATTCTTTTTCTTCATTCTATGAGAAAGTATGTTCTCAAAACGAATAATTCTATTTTCAGCCCAATTACCCACGTCAATTGAATGATTACAAAAATATCCTCCTGCTGAACACAGCTACTCTGAACTTCCTATTCTAACTAAGTTCTAATATGGCAGAATAGTGCGATAATTTTAAGCATTATATATAAAGGGCTTTTTCCTTTTATTAGAAAATGGCAACATGATCAAATTTATCCCTTCAAAATAGCTCATCACCTCTTATGGAACAATTAATTTTTTTCCATGACCACACCCTTCTAATTTTAACAATAATTACAATTTTAGTTGGTTATCTACTATCAACATTATTCTTTAATAAACTCATCAATCGATTTTTATTAGAAGGACAAACTATTGAAGTAATTTGAACTATTTTACCCGCAATCACTTTAATTTTTATTGCTTTACCCTCCTTACGACTCCTTTATTTATTAGATGAAGTTGATAATCCTTCAATTACACTAAAAGCAATTGGACATCAATGATACTGAAGTTATGAATATTCAGACTTCTTAGCCGTAGAATTTGACTCATATATAACCCCAACAAATGAATTACCAGAAAACGGATTTCGACTTCTTGATGTTGATAATCGAACAACATTACCAATAAATACTCAAATTCGTGTCTTAGTAACCGCCGCAGACGTTCTTCATTCATGAACCGTTCCAGCCCTAGGAGTTAAAATTGATGCCACACCTGGACGATTAAATCAAACAAACTTTTATATTAATCGTCCTGGATTATTTTTTGGGCAGTGTTCAGAAATTTGTGGTGCTAATCACAGATTTATACCTATCGTAATCGAAAGTATTCCCATAAAATCATTTATTAACTGAATTAAATTAAATTCATCATTAGATGACTGAAAGCAAGTAATGGTCTCTTAAACCACTTCATAGTAAATTAGTAATTACTTCTAATGGAAAAAGTTAGTTATAACAATAACATTAATATGTCAAGTTAAAATTATTAGTAAAATCTAATACTTTTTGATTCCACAAATAAGTCCTCTCAGATGATGAATACTATTCGTCTATTTTCTAATACTATTATTACTATTCTCAATTATAAATTACTATATTTTCTTCTACCCACCTCAAAAATCTGAAACTTCAAAAATTGAAATTAAATCAATAAACTGAAAATGATAACAAACCTATTTTCAATATTTGATCCATCAACTAATATTATTAACCTTCCTTTTAACTGATTAAGAACAATGCTAGGACTAATTATTATTCCTAGTATATATTGATTAATTCCCTCTCGATTCAACATATTATGATTTAATATTCTAAACACATTACATAAAGAATTCAAAACTTTAATTGGATCAACAACGTCCTATGGTAGAACATTTATTTTTGTATCTTTATTTTCATTTATTATATTCAACAATTTTATAGGTTTATTCCCTTACATTTTCACTAGAACAAGTCATTTAACCTTAACACTCGCCTTAGCTCTTCCCCTTTGATTAAGATTCCTCTTGTATGGATGAATTAATCACACTACCCACATATTTGCTCACTTAGTACCCCAAGGCACTCCACCAGTATTAATACCATTTATAGTTTGCATCGAAACAATTAGAAACTTAATTCGACCGGGGACTTTAGCAGTTCGATTAGCCGCTAATATAATTGCTGGTCATCTCCTTTTAACACTTCTAGGAAGAACAGGACCCTCCATAAATATAGTATTAATTAATTTACTGTTAATTACACAATTCGCCTTACTAACTCTTGAAGCAGCAGTTGCAATCATTCAATCATACGTATTCGCAGTTTTAAGAACATTATATTCTAGAGAAGTTACATAATGTCAACACACAGTAATCATCCCTACCACTTAGTAGACTACAGCCCCTGACCTTTAACAGGGGCTTTGGCCGCACTTTCTACAACAGCCGGAATAGTCAAATGATTTCATCAATATGACATATCACTACTAATATTAGGTAATTTAATCATAATCTTAACAATAATTCAATGATGACGAGACGTAATTCGTGAAAGTACACTTCAAGGGCTGCACACATCAAACGTTATCTCAGGACTACGTTGAGGAATAATCCTATTTATTATCTCAGAAGTATTTTTTTTTGTTAGATTCTTTTGAGCTTTTTTCCACAGAAGACTATCTCCCACAGTAGAATTAGGACTTACTTGACCTCCAGTTGGTATTATTCCTTTTAACCCTTTAGAAATTCCTTTACTAAATACCGTAATTCTTCTTTCATCAGGAGTAACAATCACATGAGCTCATCATAGCCTCATAAATAATAATTATACCCAAACAGCACAAGGACTATTTTTTACTGCTTTATTAGGAATTTATTTTACAGCTCTTCAAGCATATGAATATATCGAAGCTCCTTTCACAATTGCAGATTCAGTTTATGGTTCAACCTTCTTTGTAGCAACAGGATTCCATGGACTTCATGTTCTAATTGGGACAACCTTTCTAATCGTATGTTTAATTCGACATATCAACTTCCATTTCTCCTCTAACCATCACTTCGGATTTGAAGCAGCAGCATGATATTGACATTTTGTTGATGTAGTATGACTATTCTTATACATTTCAATCTACTGATGAGGTGGGTAAATTAAATTTATATAGTATATAAGTATATTTGACTTCCAATCAAAAGGACTAAATTATTTTAGTATAAATAATATTCATAATATTTACAATAAGAACAATTATTATCTTAATTAGATTAATCATAATATTGCTAGCTTCAATCCTATCAAAAAAATCTTTTTACGACCGAGAAAAAAATTCACCATTTGAATGTGGATTCGATCCTAAATGTTCTGCACGAATACCTTTTTCTTTACATTTTTTTTTAATTGCTATTATCTTCTTAATTTTTGACGTAGAAATTGCCTTATTACTACCTGTAATTATTATTATAAAATACTCCAACATATTAATTTGATTATCCACATCAATATTTTTTTTATTAATTCTCCTAATTGGACTTTATCATGAATGAAATCAAGGAGCCCTAGAATGAACCAATTGGGATAATAGTTAAATATAACATTTGAATTGCACTCAAAAAGTATTGGATATCCAATTTATCTCAATAAAGTTTGAAGCGAAAACGCAATTAGTTTCGACCTAACCCATGGTGTTAAAATCACCCAAACTTAATTAATTGAAGCCAAATAGAGGCTTATCACTGTTAATGATATCAATGAATTAATCATATTCCAATTAAAGAAATAAGATGTTCAAGAAAAAGCTGCTAACTTTTTTCTTTAGTGGTTAAATTCCATTAATATTTCTATTTATGTAGTTTAATAAAAACATTACATTTTCATTGTAAAAATAAAAATATTTTTTCATAAATATTTTAAAATAAATAAATTTATTACTTTGACATCTTCAGTGTCACGCTCTAGTCTTAAGCTATTAAAATAAAACAATATTAATAAAAATATTAAACCTACTCATGAAACAAATATAACTAAATAAATTTTAAAATTTATATACTGTAATAAAGAATTAATCTTAGAAAAATTTATTATAAAATTATAAATCGATTGTGCACCAAAATATTCATTCCAGCCTTGGTCAACACTCTTAATAATCTGATACCCTAACTTTAAAGAACTATAATTTAAATAGGTTGTAGAAATAGTTGGTATATACCACATATTTCCTAAAAAATTTGTTAATTTATAACTTTTCATAACCTTCATATCTCATCTAATTTTAAATTGAAAAATTTCATAACCCAAAATTGCACCAATAATTCTAACAATTAAAGCCATCAACTTCATTAAAGGAGGTAAACAAATCATCATAGGTGTAGGAATAATTAATCAACTAAGTATTCTACCCCCCGTAATAGCCAAAAATAAAAGACCCAACATACCCTTTAATATAACCCAATAACAATCTCTAATAGATCTTAAACTTCTAAAATTAAAAATCCCTCTTAAAGAATAATAAGTAAGACGTATAGAATAACAAACCGTCAAACCAGTCGACAAAAAATAAAGGAAATAAATTAACAAATTTACTCTTCTTATTGAAACAACCTCCAGAATTAAATCTTTTGAATAAAATCCAGCAAGAAAAGGTATTCCACATAATGCCAAATTAGCAATATTAAAACAAGTACAAGTCAAAGGTATCATATTAACCAACCCCCCCATCAAACGAATATCCTGTGTATTCTTCATATTATGAATAATAGATCCTGCACACATAAACAATAAAGCCTTAAATAACGCGTGAATTAACAAATGAAAAAAAGCCAAATCAGCATAACCTATAGACAAAATTCTTATTATTAATCCCAACTGTCTAAGGGTAGACAAAGCAATAATTTTCTTTAAATCAAACTCATAGTTAGCCCCTAACCCGGCCATAAACATTGTTAAAACAGAAATCAACAATAATAATTTTCTTAAATATGTATTAGAAAATAACAAATTAAAACGAATCAACAAATATACCCCGGCAGTAACCAATGTTGATGAATGAACTAAAGCAGACACAGGAGTAGGAGCTGCTATAGCAGCAGGCAATCAAGAAGAAAATGGAATTTGTGCACTTTTAGTTATAGCCGCCAAAACTACTAATCAAGCAATAATAGTTATTTGATAATCTTCCCTTATACATTCCAAATAATAAATATAATTTCAACTACCATAATTTAATATTCAAGCAATAGATAATAACAAAGCAACATCCCCCACACGATTTGTTAAAGCAGTAATTATACCCGCATTATAAGATTTTACATTTTGATAATAAATAACCAAACAATAAGAAACCAACCCTAAACCATCTCAGCCCAATAAAATTCTAATTAAATTTGGAGAAATAATCAAAAACATTATTGATAAAACAAACATCAACACCAAAATAATAAACCGATTCAAATTTTCGTCACCATGCATATAATCATCTCTATAATAAATAACTATCGAAGAAATAAACAATACAAAACTTATAAAAATTAGAGACATTCAATCCAATAAAACCGTTATAACAACAGAAGAACTATTTAATCTTAACACCTCCCACTCAATAAAAATAACCAAATCATTAATAACAAAAAATAAACCTCTAATAAACAAACTTAAAGAAAAAAATAATAAAAAATAAAAAGAAATTACACAAATCGATAAATTAATTATCTAAAATGAAAATTCATATCTTTGACTCCACAAATCAATATTTTTAATTAAACTATTTAAATTATAATCAAAGCATACAATACTCTCCCTTCAAAATTAAAAGATTTAATGGAACTCAATGCAATATTAACAAAATAAACTCACGCAATCTACCATTAAAACATCTATATAAACTTGAACACAATCCACCATGTTGTCTGTAAGAATATAAATATAATGAATAAGCAGCACCAAAGAATGATAATAATGAAATAAAAAACATAGTCCCTCAAGATCAACCCAAAATTCTATTTAATAGTCTAATTTCACCTAACAAATTCAAAGAAGGAGGTGCGGCCATATTTGATGATCTTAATAAAAATCATCATAAACATATTCTAGGTATAAAATTTATCATACCCTTATTAATCAACAATCTACGACTACCTGTTCGTTCATAACTAATATTAGCTAAACAAAACAAACCAGATGAGCATAAACCATGCCCAATTATTAAAGTATACGAACCTCTTAAACCTCAATATGTCATAGTTATAATACCAACAATAACCAATCTCATATGAGAAACAGAAGAATAAGCAATTAATGACTTCAAATCAACTTGACGTATACAAATTAAACTTACTAAAAATCCCCCCAATAAAGATACAATAATCCAAATAATATTGTAATTTATACCTAAAGAAACAATCAATTTAAACACACGAACCATACCGTAACCCCCCAACTTCAATAAAATTCCAGCCAAAATTATTGAACCAGAAATAGGAGCTTCAACATGAGCCTTAGGTAACCACAAATGTACTAAAAACATAGGTATTTTTACTAAAAAAGCAAACAAAATCACCAAATAAAATAAATAATTTCCTATAAAATCCTCCTCAAACATAAAATATATCAATCTTGAATTGTCACCATACAAATAAAAAATACCAACCAACATAGGAAGAGAAGCAAATAAAGTATAAAACAAAAGATAAATTCCTGCCTGTAAACGTTCAGGCTGATAACCTCAACCAATAATAAGAAATAAAGTGGGAATTAAACTTGACTCAAAAAACAAATAAAAATAAAACAAATTTAAAGAAGAAAAAGTAAGATATAACATTAATAATAAAATAAAAATATTTAACAAAAAGAAATTAGAACTATAATTAAATCGATTAATAGATTCACTCGCAGTCAACATAAGAGTACAAATTCAAAAAGTTAACAAAATTAAACCAAAAGAAATTAAATCAAGTCCCATAAAATAACTTAAATAACAAAATAAACTAGTAGGTTGAATATACATCATAAAAATAAATCTTACTATAAATAATATACACTGAACCAATCAATATACATTACTTAAAAAAGCTAAAGGGATCATAAAAAGAATTGAAAATAAAATTCCTAACATTGCTGTAAAACTCTAAAAGATTGAAAATAATCATTTCCATGAGTTCGAACTATTCTAACCAAAATAGACAACCCCAAAGCACCTTCACAAACTCTAAAAGTTAAAAAAACTATAGAAAAAAAAAACTCAAAACTATAATACATTAAATAAATAATCAACAAAAAAAATAATCTAAGAACAACATACTCCAAACTCAATAACATTCTCAATAAATGTTTACGTTTCAAAGTATACGATAAACAACCAGAAACAAATATAATAACAACAATAAATAAATTTAATTCTACCATTAGTTTTAATAGTTTAATAAAAACATTGGTCTTGTATACCAAAAATAAGATTATTATCTTTTATAACTTCAGAGAAAAGAAAATCTTCTTATCAATAATCTCCAAAATTACTATTTTTATTAAACTATTCTCTGTATTAGATTTTTATTAACTTCAATAAATATAATTATATCATTAAATTTTATTCAAATCAAACACCCCTTAGCCATGGGGCTTACACTTCTTATTCAAACAATTATTATTAGCTTAAGCTGCGGATTATTTACATACTCTTACTGATTCGCCTACATTTTATTTCTAATCATATTAGGAGGAATATTAGTTCTATTTATTTACGTAACCAGACTAGCATCAAATGAACTATTTTCATTCTCAATAAAAAGAATATTTATCTCAATAATAAGATTTAGATTATTAATAATAATCTTATTATTCACAGATAATCTAATACTAATAACCAATAATCTAGAAATAATCAATATATCACTTGAAAAAACATCAAGAGAAAATGAACTAAGCTTAATTAAACTCTACAATAATCCAACCATAAACATCACAATTATAATAATCAACTACCTATTACTAACACTCATCGTAGTTGTAAAAATTACAAACATCAACTATGGACCTTTACGTCAAAGTTACTAATGAACAAACCTATACGAATCTCGCACCCATTACTCAAAATTGCAAACAACGCACTGGTAGACCTTCCCGCTCCCTCAAACATCTCAGCATGATGAAATTTCGGATCTCTTTTAGGATTATGTTTAATCATTCAAATTGTCACTGGACTATTCCTAGCCATACATTATACAGCCGATATTAATCTGGCCTTCAACAGAGTAACCCACATCATTCGTGATGTAAACTATGGGTGACTAATTCGAACTTTACACGCAAATGGAGCCTCATTCTTTTTTATTTGCATTTATCTTCATATTGGACGAGGATTATACTACGGATCTTACATATTTACACACACATGAAGCGTAGGAGTAATTATTTTATTCTTAGTTATAGCCACAGCTTTCATAGGTTATGTTTTACCTTGAGGACAAATATCATTTTGAGGAGCTACTGTAATTACTAATCTACTATCAGCTATTCCATACCTAGGAACAACTTTAGTACAATGATTATGAGGAGGATTCGCTGTAGACAACGCCACATTAACACGATTTTTCACATTCCATTTTCTTCTACCTTTCATTGTGGCAGCCGCCACAATAATTCATTTGTTATTTCTTCACCAAACAGGTTCAAACAACCCGCTAGGAATTAATAGAAATTCAGATAAAATTCCTTTCCATCCATACTTCTCATTCAAAGACATTATTGGATTTATCACAATAACATTTATTTTATTAATAATTACTCTTTACACGCCATATGGACTTGGAGATCCAGACAATTTTATTCCAGCAAACCCCTTAGTGACACCCGTTCATATTCAGCCAGAATGATATTTTTTATTTGCATACGCAATTTTACGATCAATTCCTAATAAATTAGGTGGAGTAATTGCACTAGTAATATCAATCGCTATCCTATTTATTATACCATTCTACTTCTTAAGAAACTTCCGAGGATTACAATTCTATCCCATCAATCAATCATTATTCTGATTCATAGTAGTCATCGTAATCTTACTTACATGAATTGGAGCCCGACCCGTAGAAGACCCATACATCCTAGTAGGACAAATTTTAACCGTACTATACTTTCTCTATTATATAATTAACCCATTAATTCATACAATATGAGATAAATTAATTTATTAATTAATGAGCTTGAATAAGCATATGCTTTGAAAGCATAAGATGATAGTATAATCTATTATTAATTTATTACTAATTTTATTTAACTAAATTAATATACTAAAAAATAACAACTTAATGCCTAAATAAAAAAACAAAAAATTTAAAGCAACTGGCAAATAACTCTTTCACGCCAAATACATAAGCTTATCATAACGATACCGGGGCAAAGTTCCACGTACCCAAATAAATAAAAAAGAAATAAATAACAACTTTAAAAAAAAAACAAATCTAAAAACTCCAGAACCCAAAAATATTACAGAATACAACATTCTTATAAACAAAATTCTTGAATATTCAGATAAAAAAATTAAAGCAAATCCTCCTCTTCTATACTCAACATTAAACCCAGAAACTAACTCAGATTCACCCTCCGCAAAATCAAAAGGGGTACGATTAGTTTCAGCCAACATAGAAGTAATCCAAGCCAACGAAATAGGAAAAAACAAATAAATAAATCAAATATTAGACTGATAAAACTCAAAATCTAATAAATCATATCTACCAATAAAAAATACCAAAGATAATAATAACAAAGCTATTCTTACTTCATAAGAAATAGTCTGAGCAACAGCTCGTAAACCCCCTAATAAAGCATAATTAGAATTAGAAGATCAACCAGCAATCATAACAGTATAAACACCTATTCTAGTGCAACATAAAAAAAACAACAAACCCAAATTAAAATTATACAAATTTGTTAAATAAGGAAAAACCATTCAAATTAATAAAGACAAAAATAAACTAACAACAGGAGAAAAATAATATCTTAAATAATTTGATATAATAGGATAAGTTTGTTCCTTAGTAAATAATTTAATAGCATCACAAAAAGGCTGAGGAATCCCACAAAATCCAACCTTATTAGGACCCTTACGAATCTGAATATAACCCAAAACCTTACGCTCCATCAACGTTAAAAAAGCCACACCGACTAAAACTATAATAATTAAAATTAGTCTTCTAACCAAAACAATAAACAAATCCTTCACATACAATATTATTACCTGTAAAAACTTACATTTTTGAATCCTAAATTCAACGCACTATTCTGCCAAAGCAATAATTTTATTCAATAAACAAAAAACTTTTTCTTATAATTGGTCCTTTCGTACTAAATCATAATAACTTATTAAGGATAGAAACCGACCTGGCTCACGCCGGTCTGAACTCAAATCATGTAAAGATTTAAAGGTCGAACAGACCTATTTTTTAAGCTTCTGCACAAAAAAATTTCTTTAATTCAACATCGAGGTCGCAAACTTTATTATCGATATGAACTCTCCAATAAAATTACGCTGTTATCCCTAAGGTAACTTATTCTAATAATCAATAATAATGGATCAAAAAATCATTAATTAATGTTTATAAAATCAAAAGAGTTTTATTTATCTTCCTGTCACCCCAACAAAATAATCAACCTAATAAAAAAAAATATTAAACCATAATTTTCTAATAAATAAATTATAAAGTTCTATAGGGTCTTCTCGTCCTCTAACAACATCTTAGCCTTTTGACTAAAAAGCTAAATTCTCAAATTATAAAAATGAGACAGCTTACACCTCGTTCAACCATTCATTCCAGCCTTTAATTAAAAGGCAAATGATTATGCTACCTTTGCACAGTCAAGATACTGCGGCCCTTCAATAATAATCAGTGGGCAGGTTAGACCTTATATTATACTCAAAAAGACATGTTTTTGATAAACAGGCGGGCATAATATTGCTGAATTCCTTACTTTTATCTAAATAAACCTTATATTTATATAAAAAATAATACTAATTTTATCATTATTTCTATTATTAATAATTAAATAAAATATTTCAATAAAAAATTTAAAAAAAAACAAATTTTATTACAACAAAAATTAATTATAACACTTTATAAAAAGATAGAAATTTCTAATCCTACTAATCATAATAACAACTCTGCCAATTTATAAAACAAAATTCTAAGCTTATCCCTAAAAATCTTTAAATCTAAGTTCAATAAATTTTTTTTAAAAAAAATAATGAAAATTAAACTTATAAATTAAATTTAAATCTTGAAAAACTAGATATATTCAATAACGACTAACGTATCACAACTAAAATTGTATTAAAAATATTTTTGCAACAATAAATTTCATAAAATTTTAGCTCTATTGAATTCGAGAAAAATATAATAAATATTCAAGTTTTAATAAACCCTGATACAAAAGGTACAAAAAAATAATTCTACTTTTAAAATAACCAATTTATATAAAAATTCCGTCACCGTACTAATTTACTATTACTAAAATTATTTAATCTAATAAATACAAAAACAAATAAAAATAAATTTACTTAAATTAAAAAAAAATAACAACTAAAAAATGTAGTAATACACTCTCAATCAAGTTAAATCGATTCGCACGATAAACTTTTCAATGTAAACGAAATGCTTTACTAATCAAGCTCCAACTTGCATTCTAGATACACTTTCCAGTACACCTACTATGTTACGACTTATCTTTAATTAAAAAAGAGCGACGGGCGATGTGTACATGTCTCAGAGCTATAATCAACTAAGTAATATAACCCAATTTACTATTAAATCCACCTTCAATAAAATGTTTCAATCTTATATTCATTTAAATATATTTATTGTAACCCATTTCCTCTAAGCCATAAGCTACACCTTGATCTGAAATAAATTTTTATAAAAATTTAAGAAAATTATATTCTAATAAAATATTCTGATAACGACGGTATATAAACTAAACAAAACCTAGTAAAATTCATCGTGGACTATCGATTACGGAACAGGTTCCTCTAAATAGACTGAGACACCGCCAAATTTTTTAGGTTTCAAGACCATATCTACTACTACCCTGGTTCATATTAACACTTTTAATAATAGGGTATCTAATCCTAGTTTTTTAAAAAAATTTCGTAGCTTCATTTAGTTTACAAAAATATATTATAAAATTAAATTTCACCTAAAAATCTATAAATTAATTTTTATAAATCAATTAACTACTCACCAAAAAATTTTATTTGCACAATTTGTATAACCGCAGATGCTGGCACAAATTTGTCCTGTACTTCAACTTTTACCAAATCTAAACAACCTTAATATTTAATACTAAATACTGCGAATATTATTAAAGTAAAATTTATTTAAAATTAATACCAACCCACGCAAAAACTTACATGTAAAACAAAGTTCTAATAAAACTCAAGCTAAAATCAAACTTTTTCCCAAATTGAGAAAGTAAAGTTTCCAAAACAAAAAAAATCAATATATCTTCCTCGAATAAATAAAAATCTGTATTCCCCCCCATCAAATTTTTCACTTCTCCTGCCCCCAGGTAATTTAATTATTTAATACATATATTATAAGAGATGGAACAAACATCGAGTAAAATAATTAGTTCAGTTTAGATAAACAAATATATGCAATATAAAGAATAATAAAACCTACGGTTCAACAAAATAAATTTATGAATAAAATAATCTAGTTAATCTTTTTATAGTAATTTAATATTAAATATAAGATATGGTTCAATAATCTTAATTTCTAAATCAATCTTTATAAAAATTTAATTTCATATAAGAAAAAAATATGAAAAATATAAATTTAAAAATCGATTTTTTTATTGATAGTATAAATATAAGATATGGTTCAGTAAAATAATTCTCTCTTTTTTTTCTCTCTCTTTCAAAAAAAGAGAGAATTATTATATTATTATTTAAAAAATTTTTTTTAGTCATTTTTTGTAAAAAAAAATCTCTTAATAAATGTTTAATATTAATATACATATGTATAAATATTTATTATAATATAAATAATTTAATATAATATGACTTATCTAT